GTTCCCGTAGTTGAGAACAACAATGGCTTTTCAAGCCGTAGTCCTTGGGGTTTATCCAAGCGGGAATATATGACTTATTTTGTAATTTTTCTTGGGATCTGCTTTATGTTGGGGGCTTTGGCTGTGGCATCTAATCCTTCTCCATATTATGGTGTGGTTGGATTGGTGTTAGCGTCTGTGGTCGAATGTGGGTGGTTAATGAGCTTGGGGGTTTCTTTCATTTCTTTGGTGTTGTTTATGATTTATTTAGGGGTTATGTTGGTGGTTTTTGTTTATTCTGTGTCTTTGGCGGCAGATCTTTATCCTGAGGCTTGGGGGAGTTGGCGGGTGGTGGGGTATGGGTTGAGTTTTGTTTTGGTGGTGTGCGTGGGGGCTGTTTTAGGGGGGGTTGATTTTTGGAAGGTTGGGGTTGTTACTGTTGATAGTGGGGGGGTGTCTTTTATCCGGTTGGATTTTAGTGGAGTTGCGGTGTTTTATTCATGTGGAGCGGGGTTATTTTTAGTGGCAGGGTGAGGTTTGTTGCTGGTGCTGTTTGTTGTGCTGGAGCTTGTGCGTGGGTTGTCTCGGGGGGCAATTCAGGCAGTTAGGGGTTTCAGAAAGTAGTTTATTTGAGAATATCAGCTTTGGGAGCTGGAGAAGGAGGTTTAAGTCCTCTCTGATTTACTCTAAGAAGGGTGTAGTCTTCAGTTTTTGGTTTACAAGACCAATGTTTTTCATAAACTATTAGAGTATTTTAGTGGTTAAGTATTTTGTTTTCTAGTGCTCCGATTATGGGAAAGAGAACTAATAGAATATTAAAGTAGGAGAAGGATGCTACTTGGCCAATGATAATGAAGGGGTGTTCTACTGGTTGGCTCCCGACTCAGGTTAGGATTATGAGGTTGGCTGCTAGGAGTCAGAATAGGATTTGGGATAGTGGGCGGAATGTTATGGTTCGTTGTTTGGATTTGTGGAGGAAGGGGATTAAAAGGAGGATGAGTACTGAGGCTGCTAGGGCTAATACACCTCCGAGTTTGTTTGGGATTGAGCGTAGGATGGCGTAGGCAAATAGGAAGTATCATTCTGGCTTAATGTGCGGGGGTGTCACTAGTGGATTTGCTGGGGTGAAGTTTTCTGGGTCGCCCAGGAAGTTAGGGGAAAATAGGGCTAGTGTAAGGAATGGGATGAATATGAGTGTTAAGCCTAGGATATCTTTGAGGGAGTAATATGGGTGGAATGGGATTTTGTCGGAGTTGGATGAGATGCCTAGTGGGTTGTTCGAGCCTGATTCGTGGAGGAATGTGAGATGGATGATGGTGATTCCTGCGATTACAAAGGGGAGAAGGAAGTGTAGGGCGAAGAATCGGGTAAGGGTTGGGTTGTCGACTGAAAATCCCCCTCAGGCTCACTGTACTAGGGTTTGCCCAATGTAGGGGATTGCTGAGAATAGGTTGGTGATGACGGTGGCCCCTCAGAACGATATTTGGCCTCATGGGAGTACGTAGCCCACGAAGGCAGTTGCTATGAGTGTGAGCAGGAGGATGACTCCTGTGTTTCAGGTTTCTTTGTATAGGTAGGAGCCGTAGTAGAGGCCACGTCCAATGTGCAGGAAGATGCAGATGAAGAAGAATGAGGCGCCGTTTGCATGGAGGTTACGGATGAGTCAGCCATACTGTACATTTCGGCAAGTGTGGGCTACGGATCAGAAGGCGAGGGAGGTATCTGCGGTGTAGTGTGTGGCTAGTAGGAGTCCGGTGAGGATTTGGGTGGTAAGACATACTGCTAGGAGGGAACCGAAGTTCCATCAGGTGGAGATATTGGATGGGGTGGGAAGGTCAATTAGGGAGTTGTTAATTGTTTTTAGGAGGGGGTGGGATTTTCGGATGTTGGGTGCCATTGTTTTACTTTTGGGTTAATAAAATTGTTGTGAGGATTGTGAGGGCGAAAGATCCAAGGTAGGATTTGATTAGGCCTGTGTGGAGTATGGTGGAAATTTTGGTCATGGTTAGGTGGAAATTGGCGAGACCTTCAGGGCCCATTTTTTTGTATCATGCTATGTCGATCAGGTGGGAAGCGATTTTTTGTCCAGTGTATAAGAGGGTTATGGGGTTTATTCGATGTATGAGTGGGTTAAAGTAGCCTAGGGAGGAGGAGAAGTTAGTGAGAGTGTCCTGTTTTGGTAGAGTGAGGATGTGTGTTGTATTTGAGAGTTCTAGGGCTAGAATGATTCCTAGTGCTGTGACGATGATGGCAGCGGTTTTTGTGATAATGGGTATGGTTATTGGGGGTGTTTTTGAGGGAAGGATGAGGGATGAGATTAGTAGGCCTGCTATGATGCTGCCGAAGGCTAATCGAATGATGGGCAGGATGGCTGAGGGTGTGTTTTCATTTATTGGGGTGATTGTTTGGGTGCGGTTGGATCCTGTTTGGACTAATAGGGTTATGCGGAGGCTGTAGGTTGCGGTGAAGGATGTAGCAAGTAATGTTAGTAGGAGGGCTCAGGTGTTGATGTACGAGGTGTTAAGGCTTTCAATGATTAGGTCTTTTGAGTAGAAGCCTGCCAGGAAGGGAGTGCCTATTAGGGCGAGGTTGCCGATGGTTAGGCAGGAGGTGGTTGTTGGGAGGGTTTTTTGTAGGCACCCTATTTTACGGATGTCTTGCTCTCCATTTAGGCTGTGGATGATTAGGCCGGAACATAGGAATAATATGGCTTTGAAGAAGGCATGAGTTGAAATGTGGAGGAAGGCTAGTTGGGGGAGGTCTAGTCCGATCGTGACTATTATGAGGCCTAGTTGGCTTGAAGTGGAGAAAGCAATAATTTTTTTGATATCGTTTTGGGTGAGGGCGCAGATAGCAGCGAATAGTGTCGATAGGGCGCCTAGGCATAAGCATGCGGATAGGGCTGTTTTGTTGGAGGTCAGGAGAGGATGGGTACGGATGAGTAGGAAAATTCCTGCTACTACTATTGTGCTGGAGTGAAGTAGGGCGGAAACTGGGGTTGGGCCTTCTATTGCTTCTGGGAGTCAGGGGTGAAGGCCGAATTGGGCGGATTTTCCTGTGGCAGCTAGAATGAGGCCGAGGAGAGGGAGGATGGGTGTTTGGTTTGGGTGGATGGTTTGTTGGATTTCTCACGTATTTAGTGAGGAGGCTAGTCATGCTATGCTAAGGATAAGGCCGATGTCTCCGATTCGGTTGTAAATCATGGCTTGTAATGCGGCTGTGTTGGCTTCAGCCCGTCCCTGTCATCAACCGATGAGGAGGAAGGATATGACTCCCACTCCCTCCCAACCTACGAATAGGAGGAATAGGTTATTTGCAATGGTGAGGGTTAATATGGCAATGAGGAAGATCAGGAGATAGGTAAAGAACTTTGTGATATGTGGTTCGGAGGCTATATATCATGTTGCGAACTCTAGGATAGATCAGGTTACGAACAGGGCAATGGGGTAAAATGTTATGGAGTAAAGGTCTATTTTTAGGGTAATGGGGATTTTGAAGTTTGGGATGAATTGTCACTCCCAGTAGGTGGAGATGCTTTCTACTCCAGAGTGAATAAAAATGGCTGTTGGGATGAGGCTGATTAGGAAAGCAGTTTTAATGGTTTTGGTGATGGATAGAGGGGAGTTTTCAAGTTTTAGTAGGGGGGGAAGGAAGATGGGGGTGAGGAGTGTGAGGAGGGTTAGTGGTACGAGGGTGTTGAGGAGTAGTACTGTTTCCATTACTTTTACTTGGATTTGCACCAAGATGGGTGGTTCCTAAGACCAGTGGATTACTGTTATCCTTTAAAAGTTTAAGGGGGCCGAGGTTTAAAGCTCGGATGCAGGAATTAGCAGTTCTTGCTGGTTTGAGCCACCCCTCGGCGAACAAGGAGGTTCAAACTCCTATTTCTAGAATCACAATCTAATGTTTGAGTTAAACTATGTTTGCATAGAGGAGTTCCTGAGATTAGTTCTGGCTTTAGGATGAGGCCCAGTATGGGGATGATGTGGAGGGTTATGAGGAGGTGCTCTCGTGTGTTTGAGTTAGGGGTTGCTGTGATATGGCTTGGGAGGGCACCTCGTTGGGTAGATAGTAATATGTATAGGGTGTAGGAGGCAGTTAAGAGTGTTGCGACTCCGGTTAGGATAATTGTAGGGGAGGATCAGTTGAAGAGGGCAATCATAATTGTTAATTCTGCTATTATGTTGGTTGTAGGAGGTAGGGCCATGTTGGTTAGGTTGGCTAGCAGTCATCATAGGGATATTAGTGGTAGGAGGGGTTGTAGTCCTCGTGTGAGGATGAGAATGCGGCTGTGTGTTCGCTCGTAGCTTGTGTTTGCTAGGCAGAATAGTAGGGAGGAGGTAAGTCCATGGGAAATTATGAGGATTATTGCCCCTGAGAATGACCATTGTGTTTGGATTATGCTTGCAGCAATTACTAGTCCCATGTGACTTACAGATGAGTAGGCGATGAGGGATTTTAGGTCTGTTTGGCATAGGCAGATGGAGCTGGTTATTAAGGCACCTCATAGGGCTAGGGTGAGGAAGGGGTAGCATAGGTGGCTAGATAGGGGTTCTATTAGTAGGGTGACTCGTATAATGCCATATCCGCCTAGCTTTAGCAGTAGGGCGGCAAGTAGTATTGATCCTGCAATTGGTGCTTCTACGTGGGCTTTTGGTAGTCATAGGTGGAGGCCGTATAGTGGAGCTTTAACTATGAATGCTATCAGGAGGGCGAGGCTGGATAGTAGATTTGTTCATAAGGTTGGTGCGTTTGTATGGGTGAGTTTAAGTATGGGTAGTTGGAGGGTTCCAGTTTTTGAGTGGAGGTAGAGGATAGAGACTAATAGGGGTAGTGAGCTGATTAAGGTGTAGAATAGAAGGTAGATACCGCTTAGTCATTCTGGCTGGTTTCCTCAGCGTGTAATTAAGATTAGGGTGGGGATTAAGGTTGCTTCAAATGAGATGTAGAATAGTATGAGTTCTGTTGCCGAGAAAGCTAAGATAATGAATGGTTGAATGGTGACGAGGGTTGAGATAAATATTCGTTTACGCATAGGGAGTTCATGTTGTAGGTGACCTTGGCTAGCTATGATTATAAGGGGTAGGAATCAGGAGGATAAGACTAGTAATGGTGTTGAGATTTGGTCGGTACTTGCTCAAAGAGTTAGAGTTTTTAGGGGGTAGTAGGATGGGGTTAGTCAGTGCAGGCTGATTAAGGCAATAAGGAGGCTGTGTGCTGTGGTGTTAGTTCATATGGATTTTGCTGGGGATAGGAGGGCAACTGGGAGAAGTATAGTTATTGGTAGGATGACTTTTAACATTGTAGGAGGTTTAGGTTATGTAGGTGGTCGGAACCGTGTGTTCGTGTGGATGCTACTAGCATGGCTAGGCCAGTGCCAGCTTCGCATGCAGAGAATGCTAGTATTAGGATGGGTGTGAGGGTGAATGATGGGGTTTGATTTTCGATGGGTCAGATTGAGAGGGGGATGAATATGGATAGTATTATACTTTCTAGGCATAGTAGGGCAGAAATGAGGTGGGTTCGATGGAATGCTAGTCCTAGGCTGCTGAGTGTGAATGCAGAGTAGAAGCTGAAGTGGAGGGAAGACATAAGAAAGTTATAGGTATAAACTATAATTTGCTGGGTCGAAACCAGCTGTCTTGGTTAGACTAACTTTCTGCTATTCAGCTCATTCTAGGCCGCCTTGGGTTCATTCGTAGATGAGGCCGAGTGTGAGGAGGGTGAGGATGGTGGTAGCTCAGGTGAGGGTTGTTAGGGGGGATTGGAGTTGGATGGCTCATGGGAGGGGGAGAAGAAGGGCGATTTCAAGATCGAATAAGAGGAATAGGATGGCTACTGAGGAAGAATCGGATTGAAAATGGAAGTCGGGCTGAGCCTAGGGGGTCAAATCCACATTCGTATGGTGAAAGTTTCTCTGTGTCAGGGGTTGCTTGGGCGAGTCAGAAGTTTACAATGGTCAGTGCAGAGCTTAGAATGAAAGATAGGGATAGTGTGAATGTGAGTGTGTTCATTGCTCTTCTCTGGGTTGGGACCAGATTTTAAAGATTGGAAGTCAGTTGTAATTAGTATACTAGAAGAGCAAGATCCTCATCAGTATATTGATATGTAAAGGAAGAGCCAGATGATGTCTACGAAGTGTCAGTATCAGGCTGCTGCTTCGAATCCGAAGTGATGATTTGACGTGAAGTGGTATTTGATAAGTCGTAGGAGGCAGACTGTTAGAAAGGAGGATCCAATGATTACATGTAGTCCGTGGAATCCTGTGGCGACAAAGAAGGTGGAGCCATAGACGCTATCGGCGATTGAGAATGAGGCTTCGTGGTATTCTATGGCTTGTAGGGCAGTGAAGTAAAATCCTAGAAGGATGGTGAGGGTTAGTGCATGGATGGCTTGTTTTCGATTTCCTTCTGTGATGCTGTGATGGGCTCATGTTACGGTAACACCGGAGGCTAGCAGGATTGCTGTGTTTAGGAGGGGTACTTCGAGGGGGTTTAGGGGTTTGATTCCTGTTGGGGGTCATTGCCCTCCTAGTTCTGGTGTTGGTGCTAGACTTGAGTGGAAGAATGCTCAGAAGAATCCTAAGAAAAAGAAAGCTTCCGATGTGATGAAGAGGATTATTCCGTATCGGAGACCTTTTTGGACGGTTGGGGTGTGGTGGCCTTGGAAGGTCCCTTCTCGGACTACGTCTCGTCATCATTGTAGTATTACTAGCAGTATGGATAGGAGGCCGATTGTTAATAGGGTGGTTGAGTTATGGTGGAATCACATGATTAGGCCAGAGGCGGTTAGTAGTGCTGCGGCTGCGCCGAAGATTGGTCAGGGGCTTGGGTCAACTATATGGTAGGAATGTGCTTGGTGTGCCATTAAATGTTCTCTTGTAAGTAAAGGCTTAAGAGGAGGACAAATACGTAGGCTTGAATCATGGCTACTGCTACTTCTAAGATAGTCAGTAGGAATAGAATTAGAGCGGTTAGGGCGGAGATAGATGGTATTATTGGGAGGAGGGTGATTGTGGCTGTAGAGATAAGTTGAATGAGTAGATGGCCGGCTGTGAGGTTTGCTGTTAGGCGGACTCCTAGGGCTAGTGGTCGGATAAGTAGGCTAGTGGTTTCGATCAGGATTAGGGCTGGGATTAGTGGTGTGGGTGTTCCTTCAGGGAGTAGGTGTCCTAGGGAGATGGAGGGTTGGTTTCGTAGGCCAATGAGTAGGGTAGCAAGTCATAGTGGGAGAGCTAGGGCTATGTTCATTGATAGTTGGGTGGTGGGGGTAAAGGTGTATGGGAGGAGACCGAGAAGGTTAATTAAGAGGAGGAGTAAAATGAGAGAGGATAATAGGAGGGCTCATTTGTGACCTGCTTTGTTTAGGGGAGTTATTAGTTGTTTTGTGATTAGGTGGACGGATCAGAGCTGAATGGTGGAGAGACGATTATTGATTCATCGGTTTCCTGGTGAGGGGAGTAGGAGTGCGGGGAGTAGAAGGGATGGGAGGATTAATGGGATTCCTAGGAGATAGGGGCTTGAGAATTGGTCAAAGAAGCTTAGGTTCATGGTCAGGTTCATGGGGTGGGTTTTGTTGTCGTGGCTTTGTCTGTAGGGCTGTTTGTGGGGGTAAATGAGAGGAGTTTGGGTTGAATGAGTAATGAGAAGGTAAATCAGGTCAGGAGTATAATGGTGAATCATGGGTTTGGGTTTAGTTGGGGCATATCATTAAGGAGGGGGACCCTCTCTCTCTAGCTTAAAAGGCTAGTGCTGGTTCATAGCTTCTTAATGTCTAAGATGATAATAGCGAGGATCAGGCTTCGAAGTGTTTAAGGGGTGTGGATTCTACTACAATGGGCATATAGCTGTGGTTAGCTCCGCAGATTTCTGAGCATTGTCCGTAAAACACTCCGGGGCGAGTGGTAATGAAGGAGGTTTGGTTTAGTCGTCCAGGAATTGCGTCTGTTTTTACCCCAAGGGTGGGTACTGCTCATGAGTGAAGGACGTCATCGGCAGTAATGATTATTCGAATGGGGGATTCTATGGGGACTACAATGCGATGGTCAACTTCTAGTAGGCGGAAATGGCCTTGGGGTAGATCTGTTGTTGGGGTTATGTAGGAGTCGAATGAAAGGTCTTTAAAGTCTGTGTACTCATAGGTTCAATATCATTGGTGGCCGATAGCTTTTAGGGTTAGGTCGGGTTCGTCAATTTCGTCTATCATGTATAAGATTTGTAGGGATGGAAGGGCAAGTAGGACTAGGACGATGGCAGGTAGGATGGTCCAGATCAGTTCTACTTCTTGGGCATCAACGGTGGTTGATGATAGTTTTTCTATCAGTATGAGGGCTAGAAGGTAAAGTACTAAGCTACAGATTGCTAGTGCTACTATTAGGGCGTGGTCATGGAATTCGACGAGTTCTTCTATGATGGGGGAGGAGGCATCTTGGAATCCTAATTGGGAGTGGTTTGCCATGTGAGATGTACAGGATTTGCACCTGTGATTTAGTCTTGACAGGTCTATGTAATTGGTTTACTAACGTCTCATAAGAAAGAAGCATTAAGTGGTTTGATGCGGTTGGCTTGAAACCAGCATGTGAGGGTTCGATTCCTTCCTTTCTTGTACTTGGACAAAAGCTGGTTCTTCGAAGGTGTGGTATGGAGGTGGGCAGCCGTGGATTCATTCAATGTTAGTGGCAATTAGTTCAGGTTGGAGCACTTTCCGTTTTGCTGAGAAGGCTTCTCAGACAATGAATATTAGTATGATTACAGCTGTTATTGAGATTAGGGAGCCGATGGAGGATAGTGTGTTTCATAGCGTGTACGCGTCTGGGTAGTCTGAGTATCGTCGAGGCATTCCGGCTAAGCCTAGGAAGTGTTGGGGGAAGAAGGTTAGGTTAACTCCTGTAAATATTACCCCGAAGTGTGCCTTAGTTCATGAAGGGTGCAGGGTGAAACCTGTGAAGAGGGGGAATCAATGGGTAAATCCCGCTAGGATAGCAAAAACTGCCCCTATTGAGAGGACATAGTGGAAGTGGGCAACTACGTAGTAGGTGTCATGAAGGGCAATGTCTAGGGATGAATTAGCAAGGACAATTCCTGTTAGACCTCCGATTGTGAACAGGAAGATGAACCCTAGGGCTCATAACATGGGCGGGTCTCATTTGATCATTCCTCCGTGCAAGGTTGCTAGTCAGCTGAAGACTTTAATGCCAGTTGGAATGGCGATGATTATAGTGGCTGATGTAAAGTAGGCTCGAGTGTCTACGTCCATTCCGACTGTGAATATGTGGTGTGCCCATACGATGAAGCCTAGGAATCCGATTGATAGTATTGCTCACACTATTCCTATATACCCAAACGGTTCTTTTTTCCCGGCATAGTATGCTACCACGTGGGAGATGATTCCGAAGCCTGGGAGAATTAGGATGTAGACTTCGGGGTGGCCAAAGAATCAGAATAGGTGTTGATACAGGACTGGGTCTCCGCCTCCTGCTGGGTCAAAGAATGTGGTATTAAGATTGCGGTCAGTGAGTAGTATAGTGATTCCGGCGGCTAGGACAGGTAGGGATAAGAGGAGTAGGATAGCGGTGATGAGGACGGACCATACGAATAGTGGTGTCTGGTATTGCGATAGTGCGGGGGGTTTCATGTTAATGATAGTAGTAATGAAATTGATGGCCCCTAGAATGGAGGATACACCTGCCAAGTGGAGGGAAAAAATAGCCAGGTCTACCGATGCACCAGCATGGGCAAGGTTTCCGGCTAAGGGGGGATAGACAGTTCATCCTGTGCCAGCTCCAGCTTCTACAGTGGAGGAGGCTAAGAGGAGGAGGAATGAAGGTGGAAGGAGTCAGAAGCTTATGTTGTTTATACGTGGGAATGCTATATCCGGGGCGCCAATTATGAGTGGGACTAGTCAGTTCCCGAAACCGCCGATTATAATGGGCATGACTATGAAGAAGATTATGACGAAAGCATGGGCTGTGACGATTACGTTGTAGATTTGATCGTCTCCTAGGAGGGTTCCTGGCTGCCCTAGTTCTGCGCGGATTAGCAGGCTAAGTGCGGTGCCAACTATGCCTGCTCATGTGCCAAAAATTAGGTAGAGAGTGCCAATGTCTTTGTGGTTGGTTGAAAATAGTCATCGGTTGATGAAGGTCACAGGTAAGATGGCTGAATGTTGAAGCGTTAGGCTGTAGTCCTTTTCACAGAGGTTCAATTCCTCTTCTTATCGGCCCTGTAGTGAAGTTCATGATGAGTTGCAAGCTCGTTGATGTGTACTGAGGTGCACCGGGGTCTTGTAGGCAGAAGCCAACGGGTGCTGGCATCTAGCTGTTAACTAGAATTGTATGGGATCGAGGCCCATCTGCCTAGGGAAGCCTTAGCTTAATTAAAGCGTCTGGTTTGCATTCAGGAGATACAGGTTAGTGCCCTGTCGGCTTTAGTGTGGCAGAAACTAAGAGAGTTTAACTCTTATTTAAGGCTTTGAAGGCCTTTGGTTTGGGCGGTAGGTTTAATCCTAAGTTTCTAAAGTATGGTGATTATTAGGGGGGTAAGGGGTAGTAGGGAGGTTGATAGTGCGGTTAGAATGGCGGTAGGGGTGCTTGGTGTTTTATCAGTGCGTCAAAGTTTTATGTGGTTAGATGAGTTGGGGGGGAGTGTGATGGTTGAATGGTATGCAAGGCGTAGATAGAAGAATAGGCTGAGGAGTGATAGTATTGTGAGGATTGTGGCTGTAAGGGCTATTTCTTGTTTAGTAAGTTCTTGAATGATAAGTCATTTTGGCAGGAAGCCAGTTAGTGGGGGGAGTCCTGCTAAGGATAGGAGGGTGAGTATGATGGTGGAGTTTAGTGTGGGTGTTTTTGTCCATGAGATGAGCATTGTTGATAGTTTTAGTACTTTGATTTTGGTGAGGGATAGGAATACAGTTGTTGTTATTACGGTGTAGAGGACGAAGGTAAGGGTGGTAAGTTGGGGGTTGTAGATGATGACTGCGATTATTCAGCCCAGGTGCGAGATGGATGAAAAGGCTAGGATTTTTCGTGTTTGTGTCTGGTTGAGTCCCATTCAGCCTCCGATTAGTGCAGAGGAGATTGCTAAGAGGGTGAGTAGGGTGGGGTTGAGGGATTGTGATGTCAGGAGGAGGAGGGTGATTGGGGGGAGTTTTATTAGGGTGGAGAGTAGTAGGGCTGTTGTTAAGGGAGAGCCTTGAAGGACTTCTGGGAATCAGAAGTGGAATGGGGCTAAGCCCAGTTTAATTGCAATTGCTATGGTTAGTATTAGGCATGATGTGGGGTGACTTAGCTGTGTGATGTCTCATTGGCCGGTGGTTCAGGCATTAGTTATGCTCGAGAAGAGGATTAGGGCTGATGCAGTTGACTGGGTAAGGAAGTATTTAATGGCAGCTTCAGTTGCTCGAGGGTGGTGGGATTTAGAGATGAGAGGGATAATTGCTAGGGTATTGATTTCCAGGCCGGTCCAAGCTAGAATTCAATGGTTGCTGGAGATTGTAATGGTTGTTCCCACAATTAAGCTTGAGGTGCAGACCAGTTTTGCATGGGGGTTCATTAGTAGGGGAAGGGGTTAGACCATCGTTTTCGGGGTATGGGCCCGATAGCTTGATTAGCTGACCCTACTAGAAAATAATATAGGGGAAGTATGGAGAGTTTTGATCTCTTCTGTGTAGGTTCGATTCCTACTTTTCTAAGTTTGGAGGAAGTGAGAGGACTGTTGTACCTCTATGTTCACTTTATCATAGTGACCCTTTGTATGTTCAGGCACACTTCCTTAGATCGGGGGTATGCCAGCGTAGCTGATTGGTATGCTGGTATGTCAGAGGCATAGGGCTAATGTGAGAGGTAGGAAGTTCTTTCATAGGAGATGCATTAATTGGTCGTAGCGGAATCGTGGGTATGAGGCTCGGATTCACAAGAATGTTGATGAGAGGAGTAGGACTTTTGTAGCTAGCGTGATGGGGAATAGCTCGGTGGGAGTGTTTAGGAAGCTCGGGTTGAGGAATAGGATAGTGGTCAGTGTATTTATTAGTATGATGTTAGCGTATTCGGCGAGGAAGAATAGGGCGAATGGTCCGGCGGCATATTCGACATTAAACCCTGAGACGAGTTCGGATTCTCCTTCTGTTAGGTCGAAGGGGGCACGGTTAGTTTCGGCGAGGGTGGAGGTAAATCATATTATTGCAAGGGGTCATGCGGGGAAAATAAGGTAGATGGGTTCTTGGGTAATGGCTAGGGTGTTGAGAGTGTAGTTTCCGCTTAGCATGATTGTAGATAATAGGATAATAGCTAGGGTGACTTCGTATGAGATTGTCTGGGCGACGGCTCGTAGAGCTCCGATCAAAGCATATTTGGAGTTTGAGGCTCATCCGGATCACAGTAATGAGTAGACGGTAAGACTTGACATGGCTAGAAGGAATAGCAGCCCTAGGTTTAAGTCTGCAAGGGGAAACGGTAGGGGGAGGGGAACTCAAATGGTGAGGGCTAGGAGTAGGGCTAGGATTGGGGTTATAATGAAGAGAAAGGGGGAGGAGGTGGATGGGCGGATTGGCTCCTTAATGAACAGTTTAACCCCATCTGCGATAGGTTGAAGTAGACCAAAAGGGCCCACGATATTTGGGCCCTTTCGGGCCTGTATGTAGCTGAGGATTTTTCGTTCTACAAGCGTTAAGAAGGCCACGGCAATTAGGATTGGAAGTACATAGGATAAGGCTATGACTAGGAGATTTATGAGGGTTGGCGAGGTCATGTTTGGGTTAGCTAGGGAGAGGATTTGAACCTCTGGGTAAAGGGCTTAAGCCTTTTGCATTTGCCAAGCTCTGCCACGCTAGCTGCTCCTTTTTTAGGAGGGAGGGGTGGATGGGGGAGATTCTTGGCAATTGAGTTTGATTCATTGCTTAGAAGGTTGGGGTGTGCCTGTGGTATTGACCCCACTTCTCCGGTCCTTTCGTACTAGGAGGAGTATGTTCATAGATAGAAACCGACCTGGATTGCTCCGGTCTGAACTCAGATCACGTAGGACTGTTAATCGTTGAACAAACGAACCCTTAATAGCGGCTGCACCATTAGGTTGTCCTGATCCAACATCGAGGTCGTAAACCTCCTTGTCGATATGGGCTCTTGGAGGAGATTGCGCTGTTATCCCTGGGGTAGCTTGGTCCGTTGATCAATTATATTGGGTCTGATTACTGTTAGTACTTTGATGGGTTGGTCTTGGTGAAGAGTTGTGGTCTGAGGTTTGGAGGGTTTATTTTTCTCCAAGGTCGCCCCAACCGAAAAATATCGACCAGGTGGCTCATATAGGTAGGCCCAATGGGTTTGTGTTGGTGTGAGGGTGGTCGTGATTTTAAAGTTCCACAGGGTCTTCTCGTCTTATGGTCACATTCTCGTTTTTGCACGAGGGTACTAATTTCACTGATTACTTGCAGGAGACAGTTAAGACCTCGTTTAGCCGTTCATACAAGTCTCGATTTATGGGACAATTGATTGCGCTACCTTCGCACGGTTAGGATACCGCGGCCGTTGAACGTTAGGGGTCACTGGGCAGGCATCACCTTCAATACTTGTTGTTTGCTGAAGGCTATGTTTTTGGGAAACAGTCGGGTCTTTGGTTTGCCGAGTTCCTTCTGCAGGTTTAAATCTTCTTGTGGGCGCTCCTGGGTTGGCTTAACAGGTTGGTTAAATACATGTTCTTGTTACAGTGGGGGTATAAGTCTGGTTCTGTTAATAATGTGTTGATGTAAGTTTGCGCTGTGTGGAGGAGGCTTCCGAGTTACTCATTCTAGCATTAATTCTTCTATCGTCATAGGTTGACCTGCTTTGGGTGAGGGAGTCAGATGAGTTTGTGAATTTTTAGTGGAGGAGCTTTGACGCACTCTTTCGTTGATGGCTGCTTGAGGGCCCACGGGGAGGGGGAGGGTGGTGTTATCCGCTGGGAGAGGTTGTATTCTTTCTCGAGGGGGCTGTACCCCCGTCGAGTTACTCTTAATCCCAATGTACTTAAGGTTTAGGTGGGTGTCCTTTTGGAATGGATTAAGGAAGAACTTAAATTCATTTGGCAGGTAACCAGCTATCACCCAGCTCGATTGGCTTTTCACCTCTACTGGCAAGTCATCCCACTCTTTTGCGACAGAGACGGGTTCGCTCAATTATAGCTGCTTGCAAGTAGCTCGCTTGGGTTTCGGGGGGTCAAACTTTAGTCCTCTTTGCTTGGTTGTTCTTGCTAAATCATGATGCAAGAGGTACAAGGGTTAGTCTTTACTATTTTTTGCTTGTGGTTTTCATTATTATTTCATCTTTCCCTTACGGTACGGTTGGTCTCTATTGCGCCAGGAGTCTTTTCTATCACCTATACTGGGACGAGTAGAATGTTTTGATTTAGGGGGAAAAAAATGTGTTTTTAATGAGGGCAGTTGGGCTAGAGGGAGGGCAAGTCAAGGCGACCTTGGTTTGTGAAGGTATCTTTCAGGTGTAAGCTGAATGCTTTAGGGTTTGTAGCTACGCCTTGGTGGTCTAAGTGCACCTTCCGGTACACTTACCTTGTTACGACTTACCTCGTCTTTGGCCGGGGAGAGGGATTATTTATTTGTGTTGGTGGCTTTTGAAGAGGGTGACGGGCGGTATGTACGTGCCTCAGGGCCATCTTAAAATGGGCTTAAGAGTTTGATCCCGTTTTACTGCTAAATCCTCCTTCCGAGGGCGGGTTTCACGCCCTCTTTCGTCTGTCCTATGTTAGGAAATGTAGCCCATTTCTTCCACCCCATGGGCTATACCTTGACCTGTCTTGCTAGCGGGGTGGCTATTGAGCTCACTGTTGTTCTCTCATTTGAGGTGGGCTGGCGACGGCGGTATGTAGGCTGTGCTGGCAAGGGGTGGTTGGGTGAAGCGTGGGTTATCGGTTATAGAACAGGCTCCTCTAGGTGGGTTTGGGGCACCGCCAAGTCCTTAGAGTTTTAAGCGTTTGTGCTCGTAGTCCTCGGGCGGATACACGAGTATGGGAGTATCTAGATTTAGGGCCAGGCATAGTGGGGTATCTAATCCCAGTTTGTGACCTGGCTTTCGTGGGTTGAAATTGATCATAAGACTAAGATGTTTAGGTTGGGCTTAGGTGGATCTTGGGCTTATGACAGCTTAGTTGCATTTCGATCTTAGTTGGAGTAGATAACATGTGGCCACTCTTTACGCCGGATAGCTATTGATTTGGGTTTCTTGTGTGACCGCGGTGGCTGGCACAAGATTTACCAACCCTAAGGGGGTTGCTATGGCTAAGTCAAGTTTGCACTTATTGCTTAAGGTTAATTACTGCTGAATACCCGTGGGGGTGTGGCTTAGCAAGGCGTCTTGGGCTACTTGGAAGTGTGCCTGATGCCCGCTCCTTTTGCTTTGGCAAAGTGGAAGGTTTAGGGGCATTTTCACTGGGGTGCGGATACTTGCATGTATATGTCTAGCAAAAACCAATAGTAAGGTTAGGACTAAGTCTTTTGCCCGCAGGTAGTGTAGGTACCATCTTGGCATTTTCAGTGCCCTGCTTTGGGTTAAGCTATGGAGGCTTGTTGATGTAGGAGGTTTGAACTATTTGTTTGTTTGTCAATATAAATAATGTTTGTTTGTGGGGATTTATGCTGGATGGTTTATTTGTTATGTTTAAATGATGTATTTGGTAGTGGAGTTTTTTTAATAAAAAGTAAACAAATAACCATATATATACATACAATACAAAGCGTTTATACGGTTTTGGGAGTTTTATGCGGTTGGTTTGTATATGATTTTGTTTTTTAAAAAAAGATTTTAAAAAACSAAAAAAAAATAAAAAAAAACAAAGAAAAATTTGTGGTAAATCTTCTAGTTTTGTGAAGAAAATAGAGGAAGTGAAAATTCATAAAAATATGTCCGACAAGCATTCACCAAATAGCCCCATTAGCGAGGGGGGTGGAAGAGCCATAACCAAATGCGATCCAAAGTGCATCAGTGTCAAAATGATTCCCCATACACGCAAACCGTCTCATTGAGGGACACTAGAAGACTAGGATAGGACGCAACGCAGGAGTAGTCCAGGCTTCACTTGAATAGCACTCCGCACCCGCACTGTGAAGGGCCACCTGTGAAGAAGCCCCAGAGAAAAAAGGAACCAACAGCAGAGAAGAGATGAAATGCCGCGATCACGGACTGAAGAGGGGCAGAATAACGCACAGATGACTTCGTGAAAAGTGAGAAAGTTCAGGAGTTATGCATGGGATGTTCCTGACCGAGGAACCAGAGGCGCAAAAGAGCAAGAGGGGCGAGGGGTGTAGGGGGAAAGAATGGGCCTGAAGCTAGTCATGAAGTACATTACAGGCAGGGGTTGCTGATCTCTCGTGAGGTGTCCGATCAATAAATCCATCTGATACGACTTGCATAACCAGATGAGGTAGATATAGTATTGAAGTTATGTCCTGTGACCATTCATAGTTAGGTGACCTGAGGGTTGTAGATATTTGGTTGGGGGCTCGTAGCTGGTCTAGTCCTTGTAACATGCATGAATGTACATTGGGAGAAATGGGGCTAAGGTGTTATGTCCGTCTACATATAATGGGTTTAGTACATATATAATATATATTACTGGTACCATAATGTATGTGATATATAAATGTATGCACGATATACATAGTATACCTCCCCTGGGTGGGAAAGGGGGGGTACACTTAGTAGGGGAGTTGGGTTAAAAAAAATTATTGTT